AATTCAATGGTTTCAATAAATTCCCTACGGTAGTTTGTCTTGGCCTAGATCTAGAACTACCCTCAACGGTTTGTGTAGCCATAAATCCTATTTAATCATTGGTTGAGATCTGTTGACTTTGTATACCATTCCGTTGTAGTTGTAAATAAACTATCTTATCGTAGATCGTAGATCCGTTGTGATCTTGAAATTATCTAAAAATGGAAACAGCAACCCTAGTCGCCATCTTCATATCTGGTTTACTTGTAAGCTTTACGGGGTACGCCTTATATACCGCTTTTGGGCAACCTTCTCAACAATTAAGAGATCCATTCGAAGAACACGGGGACTAGACTAGTTGAAGTAATGAGCCGCCCGATATGGGAGGCTCATTACTTCAGTTGATATAATGAAAAATCATTTCATTTTTTAGTCGGAACCTTAGGTGGTTCTCGAAAAAAGATAGCGAAAAAAATTATCCCTAAAGTCGAGACTAAAAGGAAGGTATAAACCAATGCTTCCATAGATTCGATCGTGGTTTACAATTATAGCTTTCACACCTATTCGTTTGAGTGAGGTCGTTTACCATATCATATAAAAAAGGGAAAGAATCAAAGAAAAGAAGGTGATTCAAGTCAATATTTCTCGAGTACCCTATTCAAATAAAAAAAAAAATAGAAGCGAAAGATACCAGAGCAATCTTGTATCAAACTGCTTGTCTCCTTGTAGTTGGGTCTCCAAGTTTTTGGAATGCTCCAAATTCCACTTGAGCATCCAAATCTGGATCAATACCAGCAAAAACATCTCTGAACAAGGTTCTAGCGCCATGCCAAATGTGTCCGAAAAAGAAGAGCAAAGCAAACGAAGCATGCCCAAAAGTGAACCAACCCCTTGGACTACTACGAAAAACACCATCGGATTTCAAAGTAGCCCGGTCTAATTCAAAAATTTCACCTAATTGTGCACGTCTAGCATATTTTTTTACAGTAGCAGGATCACTATAACTGACTCCATTGAGTTCGCCACCATAGAACTCAACAGTTACACCTACTTGTTCAACACTATACTTTGATTCTGCCCTTCGAAAAGGAACATCTGCCCTCACAATTCCGTCTCCATCTACCAAAACTACCGGGAATGTTTCAAAAAAAGTAGGCATACGACGTACAAAAAGCTCGCGCCCTTCTTTATCTCTAAAGACGGGGTGGCCTAACCATCCAACAGCTATTCCATCCCCACTGTCCATTGAACCCGCTCTGAATAATCCCCCTTTTGCCGGATTATTACCAATGTAATCATAAAAAGCTAATTTTTCGGGAATTTTAGACCAAGCTTCCGATAAACTCAGATTTTCGGCTAGTCCGGCACCAACTCTTCGATATATTTCTTGCTGGAAGTATCCCTGATCCCACTGATAACGAGTGGGACCAAATAACTCGATTGGGGTAGTTGCTGAACCATACCACATAGTTCCAGCAACAACAAAAGCTGCAAAAAAAACAGCAGCGATACTACTAGAAAGTACAGTTTCAATATTGCCCATACGTAATCCTTTGTATAGACGTTGAGGCGGACGGACACTAAGATGGAATAGGCCCGCTAATATGCCCAGTGTACCCGCTGCAATATGATGAGAAGCGATTCCTCCCGGAATAAAAGGATCAAAACCTTCCGCGCCCCACGCTGGGCTTACAGATTGTACTTTTCCAGTTAGTCCATAAGGATCGGACACCCATATTCCAGGACCATATAAACCTGTTACATGAAATGCGCCAAAGCCAAAGCAAGCCACCCCTGAGAGAAATAAATGAATTCCAAAGATCTTGGGCAAATCCAAAGAGGGTTTTCCCGTACGTTCATCACAGAATATTTCTAGGTCCCAATACACCCAATGCCATATGGCCGCCAAAAAGCACAAGCCAGAAAACACAATATGTGCACCTGCTACGCCTTCATAACTCCAAATACCTGAATTCGTTACAGTTCCTCCTGAAATACTCCAACCACCCCACGAATTGGTTATTCCTAAACGAGTCATGAAGGGTAGAACGAACATACCTTGTCTCCACATTGGATCAAGAACGGGGTCAGAGGGATCAAAAACCGCTAATTCGTATAGAGCCATAGAACCGGCCCAACCAGAAACTAGAGCCGTATGCATTATATGGACAGAAAGCAATCGACCGGGATCATTCAATACGACAGTATGAACACGATACCAAGGCAAACCCATGGAAATACCCCTTTATCAAAGAAAAATAGACACTATGTAACTTTATCGCATTGGAATATACTATGTACTTTTGAGCGGATTCTGTATGAGAAAAGGTTACTATTTATTCTATTCCGTTTAAAATAACGGAAGAATTCTGTTCGTAAGAACAAAGAGAAGCAGATCTATTCTATACCCGATAAGTACCAATACGCAATGGGAGCATCGGTCCCATTTTGTGGGAACGAATGGATGGATACTTGTTTATTATTAGAACGATTGATCCCTTCATTAAAATTTGTATTTATTCATTCTCTCTTTCTCTAAAAACCTTCCCATTTATGTATAAACTAGTAGAATAAACAGAAAAAAATGATGAAGACAATAAACTCATTCTTACGTTTCCGTATTAAAGTGAAGTATAGTACTTAATTTTTTTCTTTAATTTAATGCCCATTGGTGTTCCAAAAGTACCTTTTCGGAGTCCTGGAGAGGAAGATGCAGTTTGGGTTGACGTATAGTGCGACTTGTCAGACATATTGGGTCATATGGGATTTACCCGTTTTCTCCCCCGATCGAGATATCCTCTGTTTCGCCCAAGAAATATTGTATTGATTGGTTCTTCAATCATTCGGAGCGTGAAGTGAAATTGGATCAATTTCTATTGAGGATCAATATTATCAATTAGAAGAATTTATGGTTGACTTGGACTAAAAAAATCAAATATCCAGGCTCCGTTCAGAAAATACCAAACAAATTGGTAATAGTAATATATGTACAATTACCGCTTGTAGCATAGACGATTCGTAATATTTAATTCAATTATAGGAGTGATCTCAAACTGACATGCCAACCAATATGATGAATACATCGAATAGTTTGGGAGAGGCATAAAACGAATTTTAAAAGTCGTAGCAAAAAGAAATGGTACTGAGATTATTTGTCCTATATGTGCAAATAGAATTCGGATAGATCTTTCCCCGGAGTAGAACATGAACCTAAAAGAATTGAAAGGACCCATTCAGGAACAAGAAAATGACATCGTGATTTGAATCTCGACGAAACAATACATCAATGAAAGGTTAATACAAAAACAAAAAATGAAGTTCAGTAAATTCTTTTTTTTTTTTTTAGGGATATGGAAGGGAGCCAAAACTTATGTTTTTTTTTGAAAAATAGAAGAAAAACCCCTTTATTTTCATTAGAAAAACGGAAATCTGTTACAAAAAAAAACATAGGATTGGAATCGACACATTGATTCTTTTTTCACAATTTTTTTGAACCGTATGCATCCAAAGATGCGCGTACGGTTCAAAGGGGATACAATTTTGTCCTAATCAACCGACTTTATCGAGAAAGATTACTTTTTTTAGGCCAAGAAGTTGATAGTGAGATCTCAAATCAACTTGTTGGTCTCATGGTATATCTCAGTATAGAAGATGATACTAGGGATCTTTATTTGTTTATAAACTCTCCCGGCGGATGGGTAATACCAGGAATAGCCATTTATGATACTATGCAATTTGTTTCGCCCGATGTGCATACAATTTGCATGGGATTAGCCGCTTCAATGGGATCTTTCATTCTGGTCGGAGGAGAAATTACCAAACGTCTAGCATTCCCTCACGCTTGGCGCCAATGAGTTTTTATTTGAAAAAAAAAGAAGAAGACTATGCCTTCGCCATATCGAATGTGAATAATATGAAAAATAGGTAATAATAGCATGGCACTTCGAGTTCGATATGAACAAACTAGTATTGTTTTTCCTAACATGAGATTTTGTATCGAGATAGTAGTATGAAACAAAGGTTATTCCGATTTGATCTTATGTGTCAGGAGTACATTTCAGCGTCACAAACCGTTTTTCTTCCACACCAGAAGTCTCTTTATCTTTATGATAGTTACGTTACGAAAGAAAGAGTACGAAAATGAAAAAAAAAAAGAAACTTTGGGATTGCTAAATCACAGACGAGATAAATATAGAAAGCAACAGAACCATCATAGTATTTTTTGACTCCTACAATACGAAAGGAAGGGTGGTAAATGGATCATTCAACGATCTGGATCGGATGGATTCTATTTTTTTCTTCGATAGAATAGAAATTGAAGAGAAGGGAGGAAGAAATGCCATTGCAGAGCCGTATGCAATGCACAAAAGATGCCTGTACGGCTGTTCCATTCTATTTGTTTTTTTTTTCTTCTTGTTTTTTTATCCCTTACTTTAGCCCAATCCTGCAAGATAGAAGAACCGTTCATGCATGAGGTTATATCAATATTATCAGGGTCATGATTCACCAACCTGCTAGTTCTTTTTATGAGGCACAAGCGGGGGAATTTATCCTGGAAGCGGAAGAACTACTGAAACTTCGCGAAACCCTCACAAAGGTTTATGTACAAAGAACGGGCAACCCTTTATGGGTTATATCCGAAGACATGGAAAGGGATGTTTTTATGTCAGCAACAGAAGCCCAAGCTCATGGTATTGTTGATCTTGTAGCGGTCGAAAATGAAAATACTGGAGATTTCGTGTAAATACATGATTCCGTTTCAAATCAGAATTCGAATTTTTCGTGATTTGATATTGAATAGAAATAATTCATAATCATCAATCATCAGGTTAAGATCGATCTAAACCAACCTATTTTATTATATATATGTATGATATGCCGACAATTAAACAACTTATTAGAAACACAAGACAGCCAATAAGAAAAATCACGAAATCCCCCGCACTTCGAGGATGTCCTCAGCGTCGGGGAACATGTACTAGGGTGTATGTGCGACTCGTTTAGATCATGAGTTCGAACAAACGAAACCATTTTTCCAGTGCCAATCACCAATAGGATAGATAGAGTGGAAAAAGCCATTTTTACTATCTAAAAATGAGGATGAGGATCTATCATATACCTATATTTTTTGTGTATGAAATTTATGGTTTCCATTGGTGCAAATCCAATCACCTCAATTTGAGATGAAAAGCAATTCCCCATTGGTAGCAAATAGTTATCCATTAAGCGGAGGAAATAGTATAGTACTACAAGAAGCAAAAAGGTTATGCTCCCTTTCTTGAAAGAACGGACTAACAAGGTCAGCTACCTAGCCAACTTTCATAATTAAATGCCGTCACTGTATGGATAGCCTTTTTTGTGAAAAGATCTATTACTGTATAATTGATTGGTAGAGCCAAAGAGAGTGAACTATACAAGTTTACAATAACATTTGATTAAATGAAAGAAGAGGCTCCGGTGTATAGAGAGGACCTCACCGTTTATGAAATAACCATAGAAACGATGGAACCCACTATTTTTTGCTTTTATTTAATATCGTTAGAATTTCTTATTTCTAGGTATTTTACCTGGAAGGATTCAAAATAGTGGTTGGGAAGGTCATAGTAGCAAAAGCCATTGGAATTTATATTTTATATATCGGAATAATCCGTTTTGTTATTAATCAACCGGGGGATAAAAGGATGACTGAAAGAAGAGAAATCAATTAGTTATTCATTCATTAAAGTGTAATTTGATTCAATGACCAGAGTTAGACGAGGATATATAGCTCGGAGACGTCGAACAAAAATTCGTTTATTTGCATCAACCTTTATAGGGGCGCATTCAAGACTTACTCGAACCATTACTCAACAGAAAATGAGAGCTTTGGTTTCCTCTCATCGAGATAGGGGCAGGCAAAAGAGGGACTTTCGTCGTTTGTGGATCGCTCGGATAAATGCAGCGGCTCGTGAGAAAGGGGTATTCTATAGTTATAGTAGATTAATACACAATCTGTACAAGAAGCAATTACTTCTTAATCGTAAAATACTTGCGCAAATAGCTATATCAAATAAAAATTGTCTTTACATGATTTCCAATAAAATTATGAAATAAAAGACATTCTAAAGTCATATATAGGAATGATTGAAACCGAATTGCATTCCCCGGAGAATGGACTCCGGGAAGATAGAATAAAAAAAATTCAGATAAGATAAGTAGTAGAAATGAACGAACATCTTTCAAAAAAAAAAAGATTTATTCTTTCCCTATTTGTTGTTTCTTATAACACAACAATCAAATCTGGATTTTAGGCTTTTCGAACAAAACATCAATCTGAGCTTGAATTCCGATTGAAGTTTTGAATCAATGGAAGAGTATATCTATTTGTTTCTGGTTCTAGGACCGGTAGTTCTAGGGATTGACTCGGCTCTCTCAAACTGTTTTTCATTATTAAGAAAAGGTAACAAAGATAAAATACGAGCTTGTTTTATAGCAATAGTAATTAATCGTTGTTGTTTCAAGGTCAATCTATTCACCCGTCTAGATAATATTTTTCCTTGTTCACTAATAAATCGACTAATTAAACTCATGTTTCTATAATCAATTCGATCCCCCGATTCAATTGGGGGAAAACGCCTACGAAAAGATCGCTTGGATTTACGAAAAGGTTGCTTGGATTTATCCATGGTTTATTCCTTATCTCTAAAATTCTATTTCTTTATTTTCTTTATTCATTTCAGATCCGACCGAAATAGGTTTTTTTGTATATTCTATATTTTTATTTGTATATTATATATATATATATTTATGTTAAGATATGTTAAGTTCTTCCTTTTCCTGCCCCCTTGAAAGATCAAACACACGTTCGATTTATTTCTTTATTTCCCCATGAATCCTATGCTTGTGACAATATCGACAAAATTTTCTCAAGTCTAATCGACTGGGTGTATTGTGCCGATTCTTTTGAGTAATATATCTAGAAATGCCTGGCGATTCCTTATTGACACCATTTTGGACACAACTGGTACATTCCAAAATAACTCTAACTCGGATATCTTTACCCTTAGCCATGAACCCCCTTTGTATTTTTGTTTGATCAACTTAACTCTTCTGTTTTCGACCCGAACCTAAGAAGACGAAAAGAACAAAAAAGAAAAAAAAATCAATATCAATAGAAGTTACTAATTAGAAATTCCATTTCTAAATATTTTGTTGTAATTCTACTAAATATTTTGTTGTAATTCTAATTAATATTAATAGAATATTATTATATATATAGTAATAATGTAAGTAATACAATTTTTTTCTAACTATCAATTATTCCTATCCTAATCCCAGTATTTCATTTAAGTATCTTTTTTTTATGCTATGATTTCGTGGAGCTTTTTTTTTACCTTAGACTGAACCCCCCTTTCTATTTCTGTTCTCCAAAATGGGATCTTAGATCCACCGGATTTTTGCTGAGGTTCAATATACTTTTTCTTTCTCTTTCCTTCCTATCCTAAAGAACTGAAAAAAAGGGGGACTAAGTTTAAGTTTTAGTCACGTCACGTAGAATTGTATCTCAAATTTTCTTCATTTTTTTCGCATATTATATTTATTATATTAATAATATTAATATAATATTAATAACTAATAATCTAGAAAAAAGGGAATGACAAAGCATCCGGGAATAAACGATTAATTTCTATCAATAGACCCGCTAAAGACCCAAACCATAGAGTAGTTAGCACAGGCGCTGTGGAAAGATATGTTTTTATATCTCGCATTGAAAATCCTCCTTATTTATTGTAATACATATATGGTCAGATGCTGTAGTTCAAGATCATTTGTATTTTTTTGTACGGAATTCCTAACAAAAATGGATATGTACAATGAACAGTAGATAAGATTTTCCTACCCCTGTCCCTAAAAAAGAAAAAGAGACCCTCTTCTTCCTAAGCAAAATAGTCATCTTTTTTATACGTTAGGTTTCAGATGTATATAATTCTTTTATTATATGAAACCAAAAAGAAGAAATGACAAGAAAATTGTATATGGATCGAGGAAAAAATAACGATGTGGAAAACAAGACATGGATTTTGTACAATGACACTGTACAAAAATTTTGTAAAAGGGATGTAGCGCAGCTTGGTAGCGCGTTTGTTTTGGGTACAAAATGTCACGGGTTCAAATCCTGTCATCCCTACCTATTACTTTTCCTATGGGTGGTAACGAGGGATTAATTGACTGGGATCTGAGTGAGATCAATTAAATAAAATTGGACATACATAATCTTTCATTTTTGCATACCAATGTATACAAGACGCATTGGGGGTACAAAAATGAGAAAATCCTTTTCTTTACAATCGTATCTCCTGTCATAAAAAAGCGCTCTTAGTTCAGTTCGGTAGAACGCGGGTCTCCAAAACCCGATGTCGTAGGTTCAAATCCTACAGAGCGTGATTCCGTTTATGTTATTTCGAATCACAATAAAAAAAAACTTAACAAAACACAGTTGAATTGCAACTTGAATTTGACCTCCTGCAAGGAGGAGGTCAATCAAAAAAAAAATGTTATTCAATCAAAGGTCCAACTGATCACCGCGTCTGTATTGTAAATATGCAGTTACAAATAATCCTGCTAAAGTAATAGGAATTAGACCTAAGACGATTCCAAATAGAAGAACTTCAATCATTTCGATTTGTTTGAGGAGATAAAAAGAAAGGTAAGATCTATCCCTAAATATTAATCTGAAAAATCCATGAATCTCAATGACCAAGAGTTACCAATATGACCAAGAATTCACAATTGACACGGGAAAGGACCGTAGAATACCTGAAGGAGAGATTTTTATGAATTTGTTCATTCAATTCATTTCAAATAAGTCGTATCTTGTTCAAACCAATCAATAGAGCTGGGGTTATAGTTGAAGCAGCCAATAGAAAACCGAAATAACTCGTTATAGTAAGCATGAAAGAGCTAAATTAGATATCTTCTTTTGATACATATGTTGATAAAACACTTACCTAAGTTTCCATTTTTGAATTTTATACTTACTTTAAACCATTGGATTCAGTAATAGGTTGAGTAATTGTCCATAATATCTCAAATCAGAAGAAAAAAAGGATCCGGGGGTTTATCGAAAAACCTTTATTTTCATTTTTTATTTCGAGTCCAACTCGATTCGAAGAAAAGCAACTTCCCTTATCCTTTTAGGTTCTATTCCATATTCTGTTTTTCCATATCAAGAAGTTCCATCTTGTAGTTCGGTCAAGAACAAGAAAGAACCCTTGTTTTGGATCTAATGTAACAATGGTTGCATTGCAAATATTGATTGTTCCAACTATGTTCTGTTTCTTTCATCAAATACTATCTACTCTAATCAATCTATTTCTATTATAGTATAGTAATAGTATATTTTTTGTACGACCAATCAATTACTTGAAATAAATGAAAGTATTCGAACAAAAAAATGGGAACCATAAAAAGGGTTTATCAATTTTAGATATAATTAAATTGTGTGAAGATAATACTATCTTTCACTTTCAGGAATTAGTGGAACCCATTGATTCACACTTTCCCAAGACCTTTACTTTCTATTTCGAAGTCAATAATGGAAACCTTATAAAGAATTTATTTGAGGAATTTTCTATTGATCTATTGAATAACATACAATTATGCTGCAATTATGCATAGACAAGGAACAAAAAATAAGAAAGAAATTCTGTAGTATTTCATTTCGATACTGATCGAGACTGCGTTGCTGTGCCAGAGGAAGGATAGCTATACTGATTCGGTATACTCTAAATACACCTTTGGTACAAAATTGACAATCTCACAAAGATGAAATATCAGTGGTTTTCTCTTTACTGATCCCATCTTTCGCGGAATCAATTCCCTTTTTTTAATGTACAAGAATTTTTGGAGCTCAGCATGTCTGGAAGCACGGGAGAACGTTCTTTTGCTGATATTATTACCAGTATTCGATACTGGGTCATTCATAGCATTACTATACCTTCCCTATTCATTGCGGGTTGGTTATTCGTCAGTACAGGTTTAG